TGAAATGCACCAAAACCAAAGCAAGCCACCCCTGAAAGAAATAAATGAATTCCAAAGATCTTGGGCAAATCCAAAGAGGGTTTTCCTGTACGTTCATCGGTAAATATTTCTAGATCCCAATATACCCAATGCCAGATAGCTGCCAAAAAGCATAAGCCGGAAAAAACAATATGTGCTCCAGCTACACCTTCGTAACTCCAAATACCTGGATTCGTTACAGTCCCTCCTGTGATACTCCAACCGCCCCACGAATTGGTTATTCCCAAACGAGTCATGAAGGGTATAACGAACATGCCCTGTCTCCACATTGGATCAAGAACAGGGTCAGAGGGATCAAAAACTGCTAATTCATACAGAGCCATCGAACCGGCCCAACCAGCAACCAGAGCTGTATGCATTATATGAACAGAAATCAACCTACCAGGATCATTCAATACAACGGTATGAACACGATACCAAGGTAAACCCATGGAAAATACCCCTTTCTAAAAAAATAGACACTACGTAACTTTATTGCATTGGATTGGAATATACTATGACTATCCTATGGACCTCCCCTGTTCCGTGGATTTTTTAGAACATGGGTGGATATTTGTTCTATTATGTTGGTAATAACGGAACAATTCTGTTCGTAGGAACAAAGAGAAGCAAATTTATTCTATACTCGATAAGTACCAATACGCAATGGGGAGTTTATACCATTTTCTATGAGAAAATATGTCCATATTCATTCATTATAAGGTCGTATTCGTAATAATTTGACTTTATTCAGCCTGTCTTTTTTTATGAATTTTTCTAATCTAAAAATAAAAGAAAATATTATAATTATAAAGATAATAAAACCTTATTTTTACGTTTCCACATCAAAGTGAAATATAGTACTTAGTTCTTTTTCCTCCAACTAATGCCTATTGGTGTTCCAAAAGTACCTTTCCGACTTCCTGGAGAGGACGATGCATCTTGGATTGACGTATAGTGCGACTTGTCAGATCTATTGGGTCATATGGGATTTCCCCGTTCTCTCCCTCGATCGAGATATCCTCTGGTTCGCCCAAGAAAAATGAATTGAATCATCCAAAATTTGGAGCGCGAACTTGACACTTTAATTAGATTTTGGGGGTATTCATCTTATTATATCTTATTATTATATATATTATATATACTATTCTAAATTAGAATAAATAATTTATGGTTGGCTTGGTTGGACTAAAAAATGAAGTATCCAGGCTCCGTTTAGAAAAATTAGAAAAAACCCAATTTGTAAGATTTCTATGATTCCTATATTCTTATTTGTTTAATAAATACTTGGTGGAAGATATGAAATGAATTGAAAAAAGAGAAAGTCATAACAAAAATAAATGGTAAGGGGGCATTATTTGTTCTATATGTGCAAATCCAAATCGGGCAGATCTTTACCCGGAGTAGAGCATAAACCTAAAAAGATGAAAGAGACCCATTCAGGAACAAGAAAATACCATCGTGATTCGCATTAAATCTCGATGAAAGAATACATCAATGAGAAGTTAATTCGAGAAGTTTAGTTAGCGACTTCTTTCTATTATAAGAATATAAGAAAAAGGAGTCAAAACAAGTCTTTATTGAAAAATCGAATAAAAGGTCCTTTCGTTAGAAGTCAGAAAAACCTATAGCTATAAAAAAGGCTATAGCTATAAAAAAGAATGAGGACTGGAATCTATACATTGATTCTTTTTTTTTCGAAATTTTTTGAACCGTATGCATCAAAAGGTGCATGTACGGTTCCTAACGGATACAGCTTTACCCTAATCAACCGACTTTATCGAGAAAGATTACTTTTTTTAGGCCAAGGGGTTGATAGCGAGATCTCGAATCAACTTATCGGTCTTATGGTATATCTTAGTATCGAGGACGATACCAAAGATATTTATTTGTTTATAAACTCTCCTGGGGGGTGGGTAATACCTGGAATAGCTATTTACGATACTATGCAATTTGTACGACCAGATGTCCATACAGTATGCATGGGGTTAGCTGCCTCCATGGGATCTTTTCTCCTGGTCGGAGGAGAAATTACCAAACGTCTAGCATTCCCTCACGCTCGGCGCCAATGAGGTTTTTATTTGAAAGAAAAAAGAAGACTATGCCTTCGCCATATGAATATTAAGTAACAATAGCATGGCACTTCGAATTCGATATGAGAATTTTTTTATTTTTTTTTTTCAAAACGTTAGATTATGTATCGAGAGAGTAGTATGAGATAAAAAAGATTTCCGATTTTCTCTTATCTATCGGGAGTCCACCAGTTCAGCGTCACAAACTTTTTTTGTTTTCACACAGGAGACTCTTAACAAAATTTTTGTTATGAAAGAGCGCGAAAAACAAGATTTTGATCGAATCAAAAAGAAACTTTGGGATTGCTGAATCACAGACAACAAAATGAAATATATACAGCAACGGAGCCATCATAGTATTTTGGAATCCTCTCAAAGGATGGCTTTTTGATCATTTACCTATCTGCCCCAGGTCTGATAGATTTTCCTTTTTTCTCTTTCTTCAATGTAGGGGTAAGGGTCAATTTTATTGTAGAGCCGTATGCAATGCACAAATTATGCCTGTACGGTTGTTCAATTCTATCTTTTTTTATTATTCTTATTTTTCTTTTCTCTTCGCTTCATCATGCGAGATAAATAAACCTTTTATTATGATCATCAGGGTAATGATCCATCAACCTGCTAGTGGTTTTTATGAGACACAAGTGGGAGAATTTATCTTGGAAGCGGAAGAACTGCTGAAACTGCGTGAAACCATCACAAGGGTTTATGTACAAAGAACGGGTAAACCATTATGGGTTGTATCCGAAGACATGGAAAGAGATATTTTTATGTCAGCAACAGAAGCACAAGCTTATGGAATTATTGATCTTGTAGCAGTTGAATGAAAATAATGTAACATGCATGGATTTCCACATGATTTGAGATTTAATCTCCGAGGTTCTTAATTCTCTTAAATATAAGTAATTCATAATCAAATGATCCGGTTAGGATCAATCTAAACCAGCCCATTCATTATGTATACGATTCAACATGCCAACGATTAAACAACTTATTAGAAATACAAGACAGCCAATCAGAAATGTCACCAAATCCCCCGCGCTTCGGGGATGCCCCCAGCGCCGAGGAACATGTACTAGGGTGTATGTGCGACTCGTTTAGATCATGAGCAAAGAAAACTTCTTTTACAGTATCTGTAAATGATCAGTACCGCTGAATAGGATAGAGTGGAAGAAGGAATTTCATCCACTATATAAAAAAATATATCATATCTCTTCATTGTGTATGAAATTTATGGTTTTCGTTGGTGCAAATCCAATCACCTCAATTTAAGGTGAGAGACAATTCTCCATTGATAGCAAACGGTTATCCATTAAGCGGAAAAAATCTTATTTTAAAAACAAAAAGATTAGGTCCCCACTTTGGCAAGAACGGACTAACAGGGTCAGCTACCCAGCTAACTTTCATAATTAAATACCGTTACTGTATAGGTGGATCTCATTGTGAAAGACCTATTACTGGATAATTCATGGGTAGAGCCAAAGAGTGGGAACTATACAAGTTCCCAATAACATAAAGTAAAGGCTCCGGTGTATAGAAAAGACCTCACCGTTTAAGAAGTAACCATAAAAACGATGGAACCCACTTTTTTCTTTTTTTACTCTATTTTTAGACACCTAACAGAAGACAATTTCGTATTTCGCAGTGAAATATCTAAAAAAATCGTGGTCGGGGAGGTTATAGTAGCCAAAGCCATTGGAATTTGAATTTTATACTATACATTGGAAAATCCGTTTTGTTATTAATAGACTAGGAAAGGAGAAAAGAATAACTGAAAGAACGGAAATCAATTAGTTATTCATCAAAGGTTCATTTATTCAATGACTAGAATTAAACGGGGATATGTAGCTCGGAGACGTAGAACAAAAATTCGTTTATTTGCATCAAGCTTTCGAGGAGCTCATTCAAGACTTACCCGAACTATTACTCAACAGAAAATAAGAGCTTTGGTTTCGGCTCATCGGGATAGGGATAGGCAAAAGCGAAATTTTCGTCGTTTGTGGATCACTCGAATAAACGCAGTAATTCGCGAAAATAGAGTAACTTATAGTTATAGTAGATTAATACACGATCTATATAAGAAACAGTTGCTTCTTAATCGTAAAATACTTGCACAAATAGCTATATTCAATAGGAATTCTCTTTACATGATTTCCAATGAGATCATAAACGAAGTAGAATCCACCGGAAGAATAATTTAAACGGAGTTCCCCGGAGAATGAACTCCGGGAGGATAGAATAGAAATTACTATGAGTAAATATTTTAAAATATTCAAAATGAATAAACACGTTCAATAAAAAAGTTTATTCTTTTCCGATTTCGTATATTACGACACGATAATTCAATCTAGATTCTCGGATTTTTCGAGCAAAAAAAGTACCAATCCGAACTCAAAGGAGGGTTGGAATTAGAATTTATAATTCCAGTGAAGAAAGAGTAAGGCTAGTTATTACTAGTTCTAAGACCAGTAGTTCTGGGGGCCGACTCGGTTCTTTCAAATTGTTTCTCATTATTGAGAAAGGGTAACAAAGATAAAATACGAGCTTGTTTTATGGCAGTAGTAATTAATCGTTGTTGTTTCAAGGTTAATCTATTCACCCGTCTAGATAATATTTTTCCTTGTTCACTAATAAATCGACTAATTAAACTCATGTTTCTATAATCAATTCGATCCCCCGATTCAATCGGGGGCAAACGCTTACGAAAAGTTCTCTTGGATTTAAGAAGAAAAGGTCGCTTGGATTTATCCATGGTTTGTTTATTCCTTATCCGGACCGGATAATCCTATTTCTGAATTCTAATTCATTTTAAATTTTAACCAAAATAGGATTTTATTATTTATATATGTTATATAATTTTTTATATTTCCTTGTTTTTTGGAGGTACTCTATTTTTTTATCTCCCCATGAATGGTATGTTTGGAACAATAGCGACAGAATTTTCTCAATTCTAATCGATTAGGCATATTCTGTCGGTTCTTTTGAGTAATATATCTGGAAATGCCCATCGATCTCTTACTCTTATTAGCACCGTTTCGGACACAAGCGGTACATTCCAAAATTACCCTTAGTCGAACATCTTTACCCTTGGCCATGAACCTCCTTTTAATTTTTGATTTACTCAACTCTTCTATTTTCAATTTGAAACGAAGAAAGGCAGGAAAAAATATAAGTTACTCACTTCAAATCTAAAAGATCAATAAAGTAATGAAAATCCTAGAAAATGTAAATAATAAGTAATACAATGATTTCTAAACTCTATTTCAAATTGAAATACAGTTGTAAAATACTCTTGCCTTAGACCCACATTTCTATTCTACCCCCATTCCGATATTCATGTAATTCAAACTTGAATCTGAGGAGTCTCACAGACATTGAATCCGTTTTTATTCTTTCTCTTTCCTCCCTTATTCTAAATTCTAAAAAGGGAAAAAAGAGAAAAGAGGGGGGTTAGTCACAGATATTTGATTATATCTTTAATTTTTTGAATTCCTTTCCATGTCAATAATAACTATAACTAGAATGAAAAAAAGGGGAATGTCAACGCATCCGGAAAAAAGCGATTAATCTCTATCAATAAACCCGCTAAAGCTCCAAACCATAACGTGCTTAGAACTGGTGCCACGGAGAGATATGTTTTTAGATCTCGCATTCAAAACCCTCCTTCTTTTTCTTTTATTGTAATAAAAATAATGCATATATGATCAGATGCATATGTAGTTAAGGACCTCTTCTAGTTGTACACAGAATCCCTACTAATTCAAATTGAATTATTATACAATAATCTATTAAATCATATTTTTATTTTATTAAAATATTAAAACAGAAAATAATAATTTATTAATTTATATATAATATATATATTATACTTTTGCGGTGGGTTCTGTATATGTATACAAGTCTTTTACTATTATATATATAAATGAGACCAAAAAGACGAAATGGGAAGAAATTTTCTTATGTATATCTGTGGAGAAAATAACAATGTGGAAAACAAGACAGGAATTCTCTACAATGACACTGTAGAGAAATTGAAGGGATGTAGCGCAGCTTGGTAGCGCGTTTGTTTTGGGTACAAAATGTCACGGGTTCAAATCCTGTCATCCCTACTTACTGTTCAAAAGACAAAAAATACAAAAGAGCAGTAACGAGGGATCTGTTGAGATCGATTCAAAACAAAAAAAGAGAATCCTTTTCTTTAGGGTCTTATCTAGAAAGCGCTCTTAGTTCAGTTCGGTAGAACGTGGGTCTCCAAAACCCGATGTCGTAGGTTCAAATCCTACAGAGCGTGATTTTTTTCTTCTTAGATCGAATTAGACTGAAATAAATTCAGCAACTTGTACAGCAATCGGAATTTGACCTCCTGTAAACGAGGAGGTCAATTCAAAAAAAGGAGTAATTAATCAAAGGTCCAACTGATCACCTCGCCTGTATTGTAAATATGCAGTTACGAATAATCCAGCCAAAGTAATAGGAATTAGGCCTAACACGATTCCAAATAGAGAAATTTCAATCATTTCATTTTGTTTGAAAGGAGAAAAAAATAGGTAATATCTATACCTAAATATTAATCCGAATTGGCATGAATCTCAATGACTAAGAATGGACAATTCGCGCGTTAAGTAACTATAGAATACAAGTAATCTCGCCAAAATGATTGATTTCATTTCTTTTTATAGTTATAGATTTTGTTTTTTTTTCAAATATATTCATTTTAAATAAGTCGTATTTTGCTCAGACCAATCAATAGAGCTGACGTTATAGTTAAAGCCGCTAGTAGAAAACCGAAATAACTGGTTATAGTAAGCATGAAGGAGCTAAATGAATTTTTTTATGCATATAGTTCTAAAGTACTTACCTAAGTTTCTATTTTTTCAAAATAGTAGGATAGGCCAAAATACCAATTGAAAGAATAAGTTCAATTGAAATGAAAGTTTTTGATTCATCTATCATTATAGACGGCACTAACAAAGAAAAAGTAACAGGCATATAAAGCGAAATTGATTCATCTGTAACATCTATTCATCCCACGATTTTAATCAACCGATTCTATTTTTTGAAGAACTCTTGGGTAAACTAATAATAGGAACTGGGTCGTGTAACTTCATTCAAAAAAGAAACTCTTTTTTCATTATTCAATCATTTTTTTATCATTTCTTCTATTTTTGATATTAGAACAAAGAGTAACTTATCAAGCTTTTTACTTTACCTTAATTTTGTAACTCATTACATGAAGTATTCAGTATATAATTAAGTATTATAATTAAGTATATAATTAGAGGCTCATTAACATAATATCTCGAGTCAATGAGAAGAAAAAAGTGATCACACGATCACTCGAAAAATCTTTTTTTGTCCAATTCGGTTCTAATTCTAATATCTTTTCTAGGTTCTACATTTTATTTTTCAA